TCTAATGATCTCGAGGTAACTCAAAAATACAGGCATTTGTGGGTTCAATGCGAAAATTGTTATGGATTAAATTATAAGAAATTTTTTAAGCCAAAAATGTATATTTGTGAACAATGTGGATATCATTTGAAAATGAGTAGTTCAGATAGAATCGAGCTTTCGATTGATGCAGGTACTTGGGATCCTTTGGATGAAGACATGGTCTCTCTTGATCCCATTGAATTTCATTCAGAGGAGGAACCTTATAAAGAGCGCATTGATTCTTATCAAAGAAAGACAGGATTAACTGAGGCTGTTCAAACAGGCACAGGTCAACTAAACGGTATTCCTATAGCAATTGGGGTTATGGATTTTCAGTTTATGGGGGGTAGTATGGGATCCGTAGTAGGCGAGAAAATCACCCGGTTGGTCGAGTATGCTACCAATAAATTTCTACCTCTTATTCTAGTATGTGCTTCCGGAGGCGCACGGATGCAAGAAGGAAGTTTGAGTTTGATGCAAATGGCTAAAATATCTTCGGCTTTATATGATTATCAATCAAATAAAAAGTTATTCTATATATCAATCCTTACATCTCCTACTACTGGTGGGGTGACGGCTAGTTTTGGTATGTTGGGGGATATCATTATTGCTGAACCCAATGCCTACATTGCATTTGCGGGTAAACGGGTAATTGAACAAACATTGAATAAGACAGTACCTGAAGGTTCACAAGCGGCTGAATATTTATTCCATAAGGGCTTATTCGATACAATCGTACCACGTAATCTTTTAAAAGGCGTTCTGAATGAGTTATTTCAGCTCCACGCTTTCTGTCCTTCGAATAAAAATGGAATCAAGTAGACCTTTAAGGTCAATTATTTTTTTGTGGCGAACAAGCTGTTAGTTTATCAGACATATATTCCATGTAGAAAAATTAAATTAATAAGTACATTTTTTTAGTTCTACATTCCTTGCACTTATTATATACTCATTTATAGTATAATTATATACGACTTAAAATTAATAACGAATTTAAAAATAGATTTTTAAATATATAATATTAAGAATAACAGGTACAAATATTAAACCGAGGTACCCATTCTATGACAACTCTCAACTTACCATCTATTTTTGTGCCTTTAGTGGGTCTAGTATTTCCGGCAATTGCAATGGCTTCTTTATCTCTTCATGTTCAAAGAAACAAGATTTTTTAAACCCGATGCGACCCAATCTCAGCCATTTTTTTCAAGACGTAGATTAGACATGGATCATAAAATGGATATCCATTTAGTAGAATATCGTATAAGATGTGCCTTCTTCCGAACATGAATTAAATGTAAATGAAAGAGCTCTTATGCATGTGGACTATGTTATATGTTTAAAATAATTATAGCTATTTAAAAATAGATCAGGATCCGCAGATCTCTGAAATGTAAAGTCAATGAAATGCATGTCACTATCTCTATCTATAGGAGATCATATAAAGGGGATACTAGTATTTTACATCTAGCCAATTCGATGAATTATGCCTAAAGGTTCCCATCAGAATAGTGCTAGTTGATGAGAGTTACTTCGAAAAAAAGAGTAAAGTCAAATTTTTGGGGGGTTATTCTCTCAATTTCAATAAAATGCAACCGGATCTAGTATGAGTTGGCGATCAGAACATATATGGATAGAACTTATAACGGGGTCTCGAAAAACAAGTAATTTCTGCTGGGCCTTTATCCTTTTTTTAGGTTCATTAGGATTCTTGTTGGTTGGAACGTCCAGTTATCTTGGTAGGAATTTGATATCTTTATTTCCGTCTCAGCAAATCATTTTTTTTCCACAAGGGCTCGTCATGTCTTTCTATGGCATCGCAGGTCTCTTTATTAGTTCCTATTTGTGGTGCACAATCTCCTGGAATGTAGGTAGTGGTTATGATCGATTCGATAGAAAGGAAGGAATTGTGTGTATTTTTCGTTGGGGATTTCCTGGAAAAAATCGTCGCATCTTCCTTCGATTCCTTATGAAAGATGTTCAGTCCATCAGAATAGAAGTTAAAGAGGGTATTTATGCCCGGCGTGTCCTTTATATGGACATCCGAGGCCAGGGAGCTATTCCCTTGACTCGTACTGATGAGAATTTGACTCCACGAGAAATTGAACAAAAAGCTGCGGAATTAGCCTATTTCTTGCGTGTACCGATTGAAGTATTTTGAAATGAACTGAAAATTATTTCTCATCAGGAGGTAAGAAATAAAAAAAAATAATAGCGGCATCTCCTATATCACACTATCCCATTTTGGGATTAGGTCCAATTTTTTTTTATTTCTTCATTCGAATTTGAGACGGACTCTTATTCTATTTGGATATTCTTTATATATTCAAGGACTAACCATAACCAATACATCACAAATAAAAAACAGTGAATAGATTCAAAGGAAAGATACCTTGTAATAGAACTCATTGCTTGATAGAAATATTGGATCGCATAGAGTTTACAAACGAGGTGGGTTCATTAAGAATTCACAGATGAAAAAAATGGAAAAAAAGAAAGCATTCATTCCCCTTCTATATCTTGCATCTATAGTATTTTTGCCTGGGTGTATCTCTCTTTTATTTCATAAAAGTCTAGAATCCTGGGTTACTAATTGGTGGAATACTAGGCAACCCGAAACTTTCTTTAATATCATTCAAGAAAATAGTATTCTAGAACAATTCATAGAATTTGAGGAACTCTTCCTGTTGAACGAAATGATAAAGGAATATCCGGAGCCACATCTACAAAAGCTTAGTATAGGAATACACAAAGAAACAATCCAATTGATCAAGATGCACAATGAAGATCGTATCCATATGATTTTACACTTCTCGACAAATATAATATGTTTCATTATTCTAAGCGGTTATTCTATTCTGGGTAATGAAGAACTTGTTATTCTTAACTCTTGGGTTCAGGAATTCTTATATAACGTAAGCGACACGATCAAAGCTTTTTGTATTCTTTTATTAACGGATTTGTGTATTGGATTCCATTCGCCCCATGGTTGGGAACTAATGCTTAGCTCTATCTACAAAGATTTTGGATTTGCTCATAACGATCAAATTATATCTGGTCTTGTTTCCACTTTTCCAGTCATTTTAGATACAATTTTCAAATATTGGATCTTCCATTATTTAAATCGTGTATCTCCATCACTTGTAGTGATTTATCATTCAATGAATGACTGAAAAATGATCCACTGATATTAATTATTAATCCGATTATAATGTTTGGTACTTTGTACATAAAGAAGTACATAAAGAAAGCGTTCAAAAAAGTACTTACTCTTTCTATTTCTCCAGAGGATTTCTCTTATATTTGAGTAAACTTATTTCCGTACATAGCAGAATCGTGGATAGGGAACTATACTAGCAACCTACCTAATTTATTGTAGAAATTTTGGGCTCAATGATTGGACCATGCAAACTAGAAATACCTTTTCTTGGACAAAGGAACAGATTACTCGATTCATTTCCGTATCGCTCATGATATATATAATAACTCGGACATACATTTCAAATGCATATCCCATTTTTGCACAACAGGGTTATGAAAATCCAAGAGAAGCGACTGGGCGTATTGTATGTGCCAATTGCCATTTAGCTAATAAGCCCGTGGATATTGAGGTTCCCCAAACGGTACTCCCCGATACTGTATTTGAAGCAGTTGTTCGAATTCCGTATGATATGCAACTAAAACAAGTTCTTGCTAATGGTAAAAAGGGTGGTTTGAATGTGGGGGCTGTTCTTATTTTACCCGAGGGATTTGAATTAGCTCCTCCCGACCGTATTTCTCCCGAGATGAAAGAAAGAATAGGCAATCTGTCTTTTCAGAGCTATCGCCCCACAAAAAAAAATATTATTGTGATAGGTCCTGTTCCTGGTCAGAAATATAGTGAAATAACCTTTCCTATTCTTTCTCCCGACCCCGCTAGTAAAAAGGATGTTCACTTCTTAAAATATCCCATATATGTAGGCGGGAACAGGGGACGGGGACAGATTTATCCCGACGGAAGCAAGAGTAATAATACAGTTTATAATGCTACAGCAGCAGGTATAGTAAACAAAATTATACGAAAAGAAAAGGGGGGATACGAAATAACCATAGTGGATCCATCGGATGGACGTCAAGTGGTTGATATTATCCCTCCAGGGCCAGAACTTCTTGTTTCAGAGGGTGAATCTATCAAACTTGATCAACCATTAACAAGTAATCCTAATGTGGGTGGATTTAGTCAGGGAGATGCAGAAATAGTACTTCAAGACCCATTACGTGTCCAAGGACTTTTGTTCTTCTTGGCATCTGTTATTTTGGCACAAATCTTTTTGGTTCTTAAAAAGAAACAGTTTGAGAAGGTTCAATTATCTGAAATGAATTTCTAGATCCGAAAATTTTTCAACATCAAGTTAGTAAAAAGAACCGTATTTTTTTCGGGGCATTATTAGTCTTCCTAGTCTTGGACACAAGAAAGGGATGTAGAAAATTCCCCTTCTTGTGTCCAAATAATAATGAGTCTTCATACCAGTTTCTCAAAGATTCCTATCCTTAGTTTCTATTTTTTCAGGTTTCTCATAATTTTTTTGGTACTTAGTACTTTATGTATAATAAAGTAGTGGGCAAACAAAAAAGAGAGGTCATTTTAGATTTTATAGAACTTAGTCAATGAACTTAGAAAGATAGATACTACCTAGGCCAGATGGTCGGAATTAACCAATTAAGTTCATTTTTCAAAACATCATCAGAAAAAACAAATGGGGTTTTAGGAAACATTGGAAAGGAAAAGGGGATCCATTTGTTTTGTCAATTATCTGAATAAAAGGTTTTGATTATTAAGAACTCACCAGGATCGTTCCCTTCGAATCAGACAAAGAAAGAAGGGGACTGGTGAGTTCTTACGCTTTCATGTCTACAACTCAGTTCATCCGATTACTACAGGGATGAACCCAATCCTGAATATGAACCATAAAAGAAAATACCTAGTAACCCGATCACAG